GGAAAGAGATGTTTTTATGTCAGCAACAGAAGCCCAAGCTTATGGAATTGTTGATCTTGTAGCAGTTGAGTGAAAATAGCCCGGATTTCGCGTAAATCCGCGATTTCGGATTTTCTCTTTTTGTCGAATTTAGAATTTAATAGAATATTAAATAAAAGTAAAGTAATTCATAATCATCCGGTTAGGATCCATCTAAACCAGCCCATTATTTATATGATTCAACATGCCAACCATTAAACAACTTATTAGAAATACAAGACAGCCAATCAGAAATGTCACAAAATCCCCCGCGCTTCGGGGATGCCCCCAGCGTCGAGGAACATGTACTAGGGTGTATGTGCGACTCGTTCAGATCATGAGCAGGGACAAAAGAAAGAAAACTTTTTCCAGTATCAATGATCCGTACCGTCGAATAGGATAGAATAGAAAAAGAACTCTATTCAATTCAGTATCTAAAAAAAAGAAAATCTATCCATTCGTTTGTGTATGAAATTTATGGTTTCCATTGGTGCAAATCCAATCACCTCAATTTAAAATGAGAAGAAATTCTCCATCGGTAGCAAATGGTTATCCATTAAGCGGAGGAAATCTTACTTAAAAAACAGAAAGATTAGGCCCCCTCTTGCAAGAACGGACTAACAGGGTTAGCTACCCAGCCAACTTTCATAATTAAATACCGTTACTGTATAGGTAGATCTCATCGTGAAAGACCTATTACTGGATAATTCATGGGTAGAGCCAAAGAATGTGAACTATACAAGTTACCAATAACATTGATTAAATCAAGTAAAGGCTCCGGTGTGTATAGAGAAGACCTCACCGTTTAAGAAGTAACCATAGAAACGATGTAAGCCGCTATTTCTTTATCCATTTATATTTTATTTTTTAGTTACTATATTTTGATACCTAGTAGAATACAATTTCTTATTTTGAAGTGAAATGTCTAGAAAAAAGAAAAATAGTGGTCGGGAAGGTTATAGTAGCCAAAGCCATTGGAATTTTTAGTTTATACATTGGAAAAAAAGCTTTGTTATTAATAGACTAGGAAAGGGAAAAAGAATAACTGAAAGAAAGGAAATCTATTTGTTATTCGTCAAAGTTTCATTTATTCAATGACCAGAATTAGACGGGGATATATAGCTCGGCGACGTAGAACAAAAATTCGTTTATTTGCATCAAGCTTTCGAGGGGCTCATTCAAGGCTTACTCGAACAATTACTCAACAGAAAATAAGAGCTTTGGTTTCGTCTCATCGGGATAGGGATCGGCAAAAGAGAAATTTTCGTCGTTTGTGGATCACTCGAATAAACGCAGTAATTCGTGAAGGGGGGGTATCCTATAGTTATAGTAGATTAATACACGATCTGTATAAGAAACAGTTGCTTCTTAATCGTAAAATACTTGCACAAATAGCTATATCAAATAAAAATTGTCTTTATATGATTTCCAATGAGATCATAAAAGAAGTAGATTGTAAAGAATCCACCGGAATAATTTAAACGGAGTTCCCCGGAGAATGAACTCCGGGAGGGTAGAGTCAAAATTAATATGATAAAATATGCTAAACTAAAAAACTAAAGTAGTAAAAATGAATGAATACACTCAATAAAAAAGTATTTATTCTTCCCCGATTTTTTTTTTTTTTCTTACGACACGATAATCAAACGATAATCAAATCTGGATTTTCGTATTTTTCGAACAAAACATCAATCCGCGTTTGAGTTCGGATTGGAATTTTGATTCAAGTGAAGAAAGAGTAAGCCTATTTTTTTCTGGCTCTAAGACCAGCAGTTCTAGCGGTCGACTCGGTTCTTTCAAATTGTTTATCATTATTAAGAAAAGGTAACAAAGATAAAATACGAGCTTGTTTTATAGCAATAGTAATTAATCGTTGTTGTTTCAAGGTCAATTTATTCACCCGTCTAGATAATATTTTTCCTTGTTCACTAATAAATCGACTAATTAAACTCATGTTTCTATAATCAATTCGATCCCCCGATTGGATCGGGGGCAAACGCCTACGAAAAGATCGCTTGGATTTAAGAAAGGGTCGCTTGGATTTATCCATGGTTTGTTTAGTGTATTCCTTAATCCCGAAAATCCTATTTCGGTCGGATCTAAAATGAATTAGAATAAATAAATAGGATTTGGTTTGTTTATATTTAAATATGTTATATATATAATGTAATTTTTCCCCTTCCAAGGAAGGGTTACATACAGGCGCTCGATTTGATCTATTTCTTTATCTCCCCATGAATCGTATGTTTGTAACAATATGGACAGAATTTTCTCAATTCCAATCGATTAGGCGTATTGTGCCGGTTCTTTTGAGTAATATATCTGGAAATACCCGTTGATACCTTATTAACACCGTTTCGAACACAACTGGTACATTCCAAAATAACGGTTATTCGGACATCCTTCCCCTTGGCCATGAACCTCCTTTTTTGATTTTTGATTTACTCAACTCTTCTATTTTCGATCCGAAACGAAGAAGAAG